GCAACAATCGGATTTTCGTCGAGGCATAATCAAAGGTTCTATGCGTGCTCAAAGGCGTAAAACTCTTATTTGGGAACTGTTTCAAGCAAATGCGCGTTCCCCGCTTTTTTTGGACAGAATAAAAAAAGGCCTTCTTTTTTCTTTTGATATCTCCGAACTGATGAAAGTTTTTTTTAGAAATAGAATGGGCAAAGGGGCAGAATTCAAAAATATAGATTATACAGAAGAAGGGGCAAAAAGAGGAGAAAAAGAAGAGGAGAACAAAGCAAAGGAAATAGTACAGATAGAAATGGCGGAAATTTGGGAGACCCTTCCATTTGCGCAAGTAATAAGAGTTGTTCTGTTAATAATTCAATCGATTTTTAGAAAATATATTCTATTACCTTCCTTGATAATCGTTAAAAATATTGGGCGTATCCTATTATTCCAACCCCCCGAGTGGTCTGAGGATTTACAAGAATGGAATAGAGAAACCCATCTTAAATGTGCCTATACTGGTGTTGAATTATCAGACAAAGAATTTCCGAAAAATTGGTTAACAGATGGTATTCAAATAAAAATACTTTTTCCTTTCTGTTTGAAACCTTGGCACGGATCTAAGCTACGGACCTCTTATAAAGATCGAATGAAAAAGAAAGGACAAAAACAAAAAGACGATTTTTGTTTTTTAACGGTTTGGGGACTGGAAACTGACCTTCCTTTTGGTTCTCCCCGAAAAAGACCTTCCTTTTTTAAGCCCGTTTTTAAGGAACTAAAAAAAGAAATTGGAAAGGTGAAAAAGAAGGATTTTCTAGTTCTAAGAGTTTTAAAAGGAAAAAGTAAATTTTTTCTACAGGACTCAAAAGAAACAAAAAGGGGGATTATCAAAAACGTTTTATTTTCGTTTATAAAAAAAATAAAAAAAGAGCTCTTAAAAATAAATCCAACTCTATTATTTAGATTGATAGGAATATATGAATCCAGTGAAACTAACCAAGAAAAAGACTCTATAATCAGTAATCAGACAATTCATGACTCGTTTAGTAAAATTCGATCTACAGGTTGGACAAATTATTCACCGACAGAAAAAAAAATAAAAAATATGACTGATAGAACAATCACAATCAGAAAAAAAATAAAGAGTATTACAAAAGAAAAAAAAAAAGTAACTCCAGGAATAAATAGTAGTCCTAACAAAACAAGTTCTAATGTAGAATCACCCCCAAAAATTTGGCCAATAAAGACTCGATTAATCCGTAAATTACTTTTTTTTCTAAAAATTCTCATCAAAAAAATATACATAGATATCTTTCTATGTATCATTACTATTCTCAGAATCCATACACAACTTGTCCTTGAATCAACAAAAAAAAGGATTCATAAAAACATTTACAATAATGAAACAAATAAAGAAAAAAAAAAAAAAAAAATTCACCTCATTTCGACTATAAAAAAGTTACTTTATAATATTAGGAATAGTAAGAAGAATTCACATCCTTTTTTTGACTTATCCTCCTTGTCGCAAGCATATGTATTTTACAAATTATCACAAACCCGAGTTTTTAATTTGTATAAGTTAAGATCTGTTCTTGAATATCATGGAACATCTTTTTTTCTTAAGACTGCAATAAAGGATTCTTTTGGAACACAAGGAATATTTCATTCCGAATTAAGGCATACGAAACTTTCAAGTTATGAAACGAATCAAATGAATCAATGGAAAAACTGGTTAAGGGGTCATTATCAATACAATTTGTCTCAGATTAGATGGTCTGGATTAATACCACAAAAGTGGCAAAATAGACTCAATCAACACCATATGGCTCAAAAAAAAGATTTAACGAAATGGGATTCATATGAAAAAGGTCAATTACTTCATTACAAAAAACAAAAAAATTATTACAAAAAACAAAAAAATTTTGAAGTATATTCATTATTAAACTCAAACCAAAAAGAAAATTTTCAAAAATACTATAGATCTAATCTTTTATCATATAAATCTATTAATTATAATTATGAAATGAAGACAGACTCATATATTATTTATGGATCACCATTACAAGTAAATAACAACCAAAGGATTTCTTATAATTACACCACACATAAACACAAATTCTTTGATATACTGGAGAATATTCCTATCAATAATTATCTAGAAAAGGGTGATATTATGTATATGGAAAAAAATTCAGATAGAAAATATTTTGATTGGAAAATTCTCCTTTTTTTTCTAAGACAAAAAGTAGATATTGAGGCCTGGATCAAAATGGATCCCAACAGTAAAAAGAATACTAAGATTGGAAATAAGAATTACCAAAAAATTGAGAAAATTGATAAGAACGATCTTTTTTATCTTACGATTCATCAAGATTCAGAAAGAAATCTGCCCAATCACAAAAAAGGCCTTTTTGATTGGATGGAAATGAATGAAGAAATACTAAATCGCCCCATATCGAATCTAGAACTTTGGTTCTTCCCGGAAGTTATGCTACTTTCTAATGTATACAAAAAAAAACCGTGG